CTCTCATGAAAAGTAAAAAAGGGTAAAGTAACCTTGTGTTGATTGTCCTCTAAACGTAAGTTTTCTTCTTCCGCATGGAGAAAGGGAATAAATAAATCAATCAAATTTCGAGAAGCTTCATGCAGTGCTTCTTTAGGAGTTAAACTTCCATTTGTCCATATTTCGAGAAAAAGTATCTCTTGTTTTTCATTCCCAGTCCCATAAGAATGAATACTATAATTCACATTTCGAACAGGCATGAATACAGCATCTATGGGATAACTTCCGTCTTGAAAGTTATTTGCCGTTTTTAGACGATATCCGCGATGCCTTTCAATTTGTAATCTAATACACAAGTCAATTGGTTCAGTCAGGCTAGCGATATGCTGTGTATTATCAACGATTTCCACAGAAGGTGGTGAGATGATATCTTGAGCAGTTACATATCCGGGACCACTGACACAAATAGATGCGTTGCGAATTCCATACAGACTACTTCTCAATACAACTTCTTTCAAATTCATTAAAATTTCATGTACTGATTCTTGAATACCTCCTATGGTAGAATATTCATGTGGTATTTTCTGAGATTTTGCACGTGTGATACATGTTCCTTCTATTTCTCCAAGCAAAGCTCTGCGCATCGCAATGCCTATTGTGTCGGCTTGACCTTTCATAAGTGGCGACAAAATAAAGCGTCCATAATAAAGATGCTTACTGTCTGCTCTTGATTCAACACACTTCCACTCTAGTGTCCGAGTAGATACTCTTACTTTCTCTCGAACCATAGTAATATTATTTGATGAGATCATTGAATCATTTATTTCTCTTGAAATCACTTCAATCTTTATTTTTACACACGTCTTTTTTTAGGAGGTCTACAGCCATTATGGGGCATAGGGGTTACATCTCGTACGAAACTTAATAGTATACCACTTCTGCGAATAGCCCGTAATGCTGCATCTCTTCCGAGACCTGGACCTTTTATCATTACTTCTGCTCGTTGCATACCTTGATCCACTACTGTACGAATAGCGTTTCCTGCTGCTGTTTGAGCAGCAAATGGTGTCCCTCTTCTTGTACCCTTGAATCCACAAGTACCGGCCGAGGACCAAGAAACAACCCGCCCCCGTACATCTGTAACAGTCACAATGGTATTGTTGAAACTTGCTTGAACATGAATAACTCCCTTTGGTAGTCTACGTGTATTTTTACGTGAACCAATACGTCCAGTCCTACGTGAACCAATTCTTGGTATAGGTTTTGCCATATTTTATCATCTCATAAATATGAGTCAGAGATATATGGATATATCCATTTCATGTTAAAACAGATCCTTTATTTTTATTTGTACATTTGGGGTCCTTTAGGGAGTTCCTTTTAGAAAAATTATCCTTGTCTTTGTTTATGTCTTGGGTTGGAACAGATTACGATAATTCGTCCCCGCCTACGGATCAGTCGACATTTTTCACAAATTTTACGAACAGAGGCCCTAATTTTCATATTTTGCATTCCTTAACTTAAACTTAATTCCTAATCTACTTCGTGGAAGAAAATAAGTTTCTTGAAATTTAATTTAAAATCTCGAATTGTATCTCCCAAAAAGTAATCTTAAATCACCTAATCGTTCGAGTTCGAATCTTTGTTGCGGAGTCTATAAATTATACGCCCTCGGGTTGAATCATAACGACTTACCTCAATTTTGACTCTATCTCCTGGTAGTATCCGTATAAAACTACGTCGGATCCTTCCTGAAACATAACCTAGAATCAGATCTTCATTATCTAAACGAATCCGGAACATACCGTTGGGAAGTGATTCAGTAATTAAACCTTCATGAACCCATTTTTGTTCTTTCATTCCAGGTAAAACCCCCTTGAAGTATCAACTAATGGAGGAGGAGTGATATTAGATAACTCTTTCTCTTTTTTTTTTTTTTCACAAATAGTCAATTTCTTATCTAATTTTGATAGTAGAAGGATTACCATATATAACACAAAATTTCTCCGCCGATTCCTTCTAATCGAGCCTCTCGGTCTGTCATTATACCTCGAGAAGTAGAAATAATTACAATCCCTATACCACCTAAAATTCTAGGAATTCTTTGATAGTTAGAATAGATTCGTAGACCAGGTCGACTTATCCGTTTTAAATTTAAAATAGTTTGAGATGGCCCCTTCCTATTTCTTCTATGTTGTAGGGTTAAAACCAAAAAATCTTTGTTGTTTTCCCGATGTTTTCTCACGTTTTCTATAAAACCTTCTCTTAAAAGTATTTTTACAATGCTTTCAGTGATGCTAGTAGATGATATTCGAACCGTTACTTTTCTATGCATGTCAGCATTTCGTATAGAGGTTATTATGTCAGCAATAGTGTCCCTACCCATAATGAACTAAAATTTTTGGTTCCTCAAAATTTTGATATAATAAACATGATATTTTTTGTTATGAAGTAACATTATTAAAGGTATATACGTGAGACACAATCTATTAATCATTCAAAATACTCTACTATAACTTATAACTCTATATGATGATGATGGTCTTATCTTATAATACTTCAGGGGCTAATGACACTATTTTAGTAAAATTTAACTTTCTTAATTCTCGGGCGATCGCACCAAAAACGCGAGTTCCTTTTGGATTTCCTTCTTGATCAATGACAACTGCAGCATTGTCATCATATCGTATTATCATACCATTATCGCGTTTGAGTTCTTTACAAGTACGTACAATTACAGCTCTGATCACTTCTGATCTTTTTAAGGGCATATTTGGTACTGCTTCTTTGATCACAGCAACAATAACATCACCAATATGAGCATATCGGCGATTACTAGCTCCTAGTATTCGAATACACATCAATTCTCGGGCCCCGCTGTTATCTGCTACATTCAAATAGGTCTGGGGTTGAATCATATCATTTTTTTTTATCTGTTCTTTCAATGTAAAACAAAAAACAAAAGGGGCTAAGAAAAAAAAAGAAATATTCTTTGTCAAAAAAAAAAAAGAAACCTGCAATTGCTTTTTTATTCCAAGACCTGTTTCTTGTGGTTATACGTTTCTATCACGAAATAATGAATTGAGTTCGTATAGGCATTTTGGATGCCGCTATTGAAATAGCCTTTCTAGCTATATTTTCTGCTACGCCACCCATTTCATAAAGTATTCTACCTGGTTTAACAACAGCTACCCAATATTCGGGAGATCCTTTACCCGACCCCATACGTGTTTCCGCAGGTCTTACTGTAACGGGTTTGTCTGGAAATATACGTACCCATATTTTTCCACCACGGCGGGCATTTCGTGTCATTGCTCGTCGCCCTGCTTCTATTTGTCTAGATGTGATCCAAGCGGGTTCAAGTGCCTGAAGAGCATATCGACCGAAACAAATAGAATTACCTCGATACGATATTCCCCTCATTCTTCCTCTATGTTGTTTACGGAATCTGGTTCTTTTGGGGTTATAGTTGATGGTTGTTTCGCAATTCCATCTCTACTACAGAACTGGACATGAGAGTTTCTTCTCATCCAGCTCCTCGCGAATCAAATGAAAAAAAAAAGCCGCGGGCGAATATTTACTCTTTTATCTTTTAATAGCTAGTTCAGTTGTAGGGTTAGCCCACGATTGCTCAGACTAAATGAAATTATTCTCTGGTTCGTTCCGCCATCCCACCTGATGAATCATTAGGATTCGTTTTCAATAAAATCTTCAGCATTCACAGGTTCCGTCGTTCCCATCGCTTCTCGATTAATGCTTAGGTCTGAATTCTACAATGGAGCCTCTCATTTAATTTGTTCTTGAACCAATCGTCTCAGTCTTTATTGGCCCGAGGCTCTTGATTTTTTTGTTCTTTTGTTCTGTGAACATATTAATCTCCTTCGGTATTGAGAGTATTGATGCTTTATTACATTGTATTTTATGAGATGGTTTAGAGACCTTACATATTTTTATATTGGAATTATATCATTACTATATATTTTTTTCTTTCTCTCACCTTTCCAGTTATTCACATCCTTTTTATATTTCGTTTCACAACCCATAATATAACCCGATTGGTTTTTTTATACAAAACCATATTTCAGTTGCTACAATGATATGACTAATATATCATATCTTGACTGGTTTTTGGATCCAGATAATGTGAAGCGATGGGTTGGTTATTTCTTCTCTAGTTAATGGTCAGTCTATTTTTTTTTAATCCTAACCCTAAAAAACCAACGAGTCACACACTAAGCATAGCAATTAAATTTTTAAGAAAATTAAATGGTCAATAGAATTTTTATTCAACCCTATAGAATTGCTCATTTTTTTGATTGAACATAATTAAATAATGAAAGGGTTTTTATTTTTTTTTCATTACTCGCATCATTAAAAGCAAGTAAGGGTTTATGATTATTACTCGCCGGCAAATATCCAAATTTTGATGCCTAATACCCCATATATAGTTCGAACTTTATAGGAACAATAATCTATTTTTGCTCGAATCGTTTGTAGGGGAACCCTCCCTTCTCTGATCCATTCCACACGTGCAATTTCTTTTCCGTCGATACGTCCTGCAATTTGTACTTGAATTCCTTTTGTATCTGCCTGTTCAGTTAATTCAATAGCTTTTTTCATTGCCTTACGAAATGAAACTCTATTTTTTAATTGTCCGGCTATAAATTCTGCAAGAATATTAGGGTGTCCATAAGGTTTTGGAATTCTTGTAATAGCAATATTGAGTTTTCGGTTCACATAATTAAATTCTTTGTTTACATTCATCTGTAAATCTTCGATTCTTCGGGGTCTACCTTCTATTAATAATTTTGGGAATCCCATATAAATTATGACCTGAATCAGATCGATTCTTTTTTTTATTTCTATTCGTGCAATTCCCTCGACACCAGAGGTTATTTTCGTATTTTTTTGTACATAATTGTTGATACAATCCCGTATTTTTTGATCTTCTTGTAGACCCTCAGAATAATTTTTTGGTTGTGCAAACCAAAGGGAATCATGACTTCGGGTTGTACCAAGTC